CTCTATTTTGCAACTCTCTGCATGATTTGCACTCCATTCAAATTTTTGCTAAATCAGGTGGAAGGGTATAAGAGGAATCACATTAAAAACACATTACACAAGATTGACAAAAAAAGTCATAGCAGAAATGAGATAAAGATAATATGAAGCCATATTGATATATATTTAATCTTGACAAAATAGTAGCCTTATAGGTATAATAGGTATAATTCAAATTAGGTATAATTCAAATGAACAGGAATTAAGTCTTAATTAGATAGTTTTTACTTTTAGTAAAGTGCTAACCCAGATTAAAGATTTTCTTTTTTTCAATATTTGATTGACTGTCAGAATTTATTATCATAAACTTCTATAATAGATATCTAATTACATAAATAATGATAATAATATCTAGGTAATTACAAAAGTAGGCTAATAAACAGCCGTCTGGGGGTAGTACTATGAAAAAATGGAAATTTCATTCGGATGTATTTTTCAGACATCGGCGGGGTTATTCTCTGAAAGAATTGTGGTTGAATTTGGTATTGTTGAAATTCGAGCACAGGTGTGGACTAAGTAAATCAACGGGCAGTGCTGGTCCTGGTGAAAATAACAGTGAAGATGAATATCCGAATCTAAATGATTCGGATATTCATCTTCACAATACCTGTGAAACGGATCTAAATGATGATGGCACTTTTAGAGATATTAGTGAGGACAGTTCTAACACAGATTGTGTTATTGAAAATAAGATTTGCAAGGGTAACGACGGTTGTCCTATTTGGAATAATAAGAAAAGAGGATATAGCATTCGGAGTTGCGATGAGAGTGACTTTTCTAGTTACGTTTGTGGTGAGAGTGAAAATAGTAGTAAAATTGAGCATTTCGGTATAATAACCAGCACGAATGATAGTGATTCCACTGACATAGAAAGTCCTACTGAACAGGATTCCACTCAAATAGAAAGTCCTACTGAACAGGATTCCACTCAAATAGAAAGTCCTACTGAACAGGATTCCACTCCCTCATACAAGCATTTGTGGGTTCTATGCGAAGAGTGTTATACATTAAATTATAAGAGATTTTTGAAAGAAAGATTGTATATTTGTGAAGCATGTGAATCTCATTTGAAAATGAATAGTTCAGAGAGGATCGAACTTTTGATCGATCCGAATACTTGGGATCCTATGAATGAAAAGATGGCCTCAATGGATCCCATTGAATGGGATTCGGAGGAGGCTCTCAGTGAATCGGATTCCGAATGGGATTGGGAGGAGGATCCTATTGAATGGGATTGGGAGGAGGCTCTCAGTGAATCGGATTCCGAATGGGATTGGGAGGAGGATCCCATTGAATCGGATTCCGAATGGGATTTCGAAGTGGAGTCCGAATTGCAGTCCGTCTTGGAGTCCGAAGTGGAGTCCTCTTTCTATTCATCTTTCTATTCAATGGCTTCCGAATTCGATCCCGAATCGGATTACGAATTGGATTCCGAATTGGATTCGGGGGAGGCTCCCATTCAATTGGATTCCGAAGTGGAGTCCAAATTGGATTCGGAATTGGATTCCGAATTGGAGTCCAAATTGGATTCCAAATTGGATTCGGAGGAGGCTCCCATTCAATTGGATCCCGAATTGGTGGCTGCCCTTCAATTGGATTCCGAACAGGTGGCTGCCATTCAATCGGATTCCAAAAAGGTGGCTGCCTTTCAATCGTATTTCAAATTTTATTTGGAAGTGAACAAATTGGAGTCCTATTCAATGGATTCCGAGGAGGCTCCCATTGAATTGGATTTTGAGGACGATCCTTATATAGATCGTATTGATTCTTGTCAAAAAGAGACAGGATTAACTGAGGCTATTCAAACCGGTATAGGCCAATTAAATGGTATTCCCGTAGCAATGGGGGTTATGGAGTTTGAGTTTATGGCGGGTACTATGGGATCCGTAGTGGGTGAGAAAATAACCCGATTGATTGAGTACGCTACTAATCAATCTCTACCTCTTATTATAGTGTGTGCTTCCGGGGGGGCACGCATGCAAGAAGGAAGTTTGAGCTTGCTGCAAATGGCTAAAATATCTTCTGCTTTATATCATTTTCAAACAAATCAAAAGTTATTCTATGTATCAATCCTTACATCTCCTACTACAGGTGGGGTGACAGCCAGTTTTGGTATGTTGGGGGATATCATTGTTGCCGAACCCAATGCCTATATTGCATTTGCGGGTAAAAGGGTAATTGAAGAAACATTGAAGAAAGAAGTACCTGAAGGTTCACAAGAGACGGAACCTTTATTCGATAAGGGGTTATTCAATCTAGTCGTACCACGTAATACTTTAAAAAGTGTTTTGAATGAGTTATTTCAGTTCCATGGTTTCTTTCCTTTGAATCAAAATTCAATCGAGTAGAACAGAACATTAAGTTCAATTATTTGATTTGTAGCAAACAAGTAGTTAGTTTATCGGACTCCGAGTAAAAATCAGACAAATGGCATTTTCTTTGTTGACATAAGATCTAATGTATCTATATTGTCAGATTGTAGAAAGAATCAGACATAGAGTTTTCTATCTTTCTCTATCTCTCGAGAATCTCATTTTGACTAAGAATCCCTGTTGGGTCGTATTCGAACGAATCTTTCGATAATTTGTAAGAAACTTTTTTTATTAAATTTCAATTAGGATATAAGAGCAAAAGACGAGAAAAAAATAAAGAATAATAAGAAAGGCGATTCTCATACATATTTATCATGTAGAAAGATGAAAAATAAAATTTGAATTCAAAATATTCAAAAAATTCAAAAAAATAACAAGATGGCAATAAGCAAAGATAATAAAAATGGATTTCAATTTCGATCAATCACTACGAAAAAAGAGACGAAAAGACCTCCTGATTCTATTATTAAAAAAATAAGTCCAGTATATACTCTCTTAGATATATACTGAGATCTATACCAATTCGAATTCCAATTTCATAAATACTAATTAATAAATGAAATTCTTAATTAATTAAGAATTTCATAATTCCAATTCTTAATTATAATTATTATAAGATATCTTTCTAAATAATAATAACAGGTACAAATAGTAAATCGAGGTACCCATTCTATGACAACTTTCAACTTTCCCTCTGTTTTTGTGCCTTTAGTGGGCCTAGTATTTCCGGCAATTGCAATGGCTTCTTTATCTCTTCATGTTCAAAAAAATAAGATTGTTTAGATCCGGTAGGACCCAATCTTATCCATTTTTTTTTTAACTTAGACTCGTATCATAACACAGATATCTATTTAGTGGAATATGGTGTAACGTATGGCTTCCGTCGAAGATTCAAAGAAAAACTCTTATGCCTGCAGAAACATGATATATGGGTAAATGAATTCTAGTTATTTTCAAAAAGATCAGGATTGCCAGATGGCCGAAATAAAAAGTCGGTGTATCTAGATGTATGTCGATATCTATAGTGGGATCATACGAGAAAGGGTATGTTATTATTTTAGATCTAACCAATTTGATGAATTACTCCTAAAGGTTCACATCAACCTAGTACTAGTTGATGAGAGTTACTTCTGAAACAAAAAGAGTCAAGTCAAATGAATTTGGGGGATTCTCTCAATTCCAATAAAATGCAACCGGATCAAGTATGAGTTGTCGATCAGAACATATATGGATAGAATCTATAACGGGGTCTCGAAAAACAAGTAATTTCTGCTGGGCCATTATCCTTTTTTTAGGTTCATTAGGATTCTTATTGGTTGGAACTTCCAGTTATTTTGGTAGAAATTTCACATCTTTATTTCCGTCTCAGCAAATCGTTTTTTTTCCACAAGGGCTCGTGATGTCTTTCTATGGGATCGCAGGTCTCTTTATTAGTTCCTATTTGTGGTGTACAATTTCGTGGAATGTAGGTAGTGGTTATGATCGATTCGATAGAAAAGAAGGAATAGTGTGTATTTTTCGTTGGGGATTTCCTGGAAAAAATCGTCGCATCTGCCTCCGATTCCTTATAAAAAATATTCAGTCCATCAGAATAGAAGTTAAAGAGGGTATTTATGCTCGTCGTGTCCTTTATATGGACATCAGAGGCCAGGGGGCCATTCCTTTGACTCGTACTGATGAGAATTTTACTCCACGGGAAATTGAACAAAAAGCTGCTGAATTGGCCTCTTTCTTGCGTGTACCAATTGAAGTATTTTGAGAAATGGGCTGAAGAAAGAATGAACGCTTTCTTAGCAGGAGGGAAAAAATTCTAAAATCCTCTTTCTTTTTTCTATAACATAACTTAACTGAAGTTTCTTCAGAACGATCATTCGAGCCAAAGCAGACGTACACATAAAAGACTATCAAACTTTTTCTGGTCTTTTATGTGTAGTGAAATCTACATACCTCAATTCACTAACAAAATAAGTAACAAACAAATTGAAATAATAGATTCATCTCATATAGAAAATATAGAAAACAGTTTCAAAATCAAAAAATGGATCTTTTTTTATTTAAAGTCCAAGATTTGTTGAAATTGAGACTAGAAATTCAGATAGATCATATCTTGTAAATTATTTCTTTTTTGTCAATCGACGTTTCTTTTTAGACTTTCTTTTGTGTTCCTTAATGACCAAAGAGTTGGATTTCTTATAATGAGAACTAGCCAATTTCTGTCTTGGTTTGCCGCGCATTTTTGATCATCACAATCTTTTTCAGAAATTCCCCTCAATTATATTATTCTATTCCTGACTACTCATAGTCAGTGAAATTTTATCGAAATACTGGATATTTTGATAGAAAGGGAGTTCTGTCGTCTCAACATCTTAATCATATTCATTACTTAAAGTGGTTCTTTTGGGCATTCATCGAAAGGAGATACTTGCTTCGAATTTGAACAATTGGGATATCTAGAAACAATATTTTTTGATTCTTTCTTTTAGTTTATTATTTCTTCATTCGAATTCGAAGTGAATTCTGAGTCTCTTTCTGTATTGTTTCTAGATTCAAAGACTCATCGCGAAATCACAAATAAAAAACAGTGAATAG